CAAGAATGTAATAGGGTGTCTCCCGATTGTTTCACAGAAACAGAGACAGTAAGGCTTAGATGTGAGATAGAGGTATGCGATAGATAGTTATCGATCTTGATGGTATATTTTTAGGCCTTTTGCTTATGAAAGGCAACAAACAATAGGTCTTACTATTCCTACATGTTCCATTAGTAAGATTCCCTTGAAACTTCCAAGGGGGTAACTGTGTATCTTGCTTGTGATTAATGCTTCCCAATTCTACCAGAAATCATATAGGAACTTGTTACGAGTGTATTCATTGGATTGGTTCATCAATAGCATTAGGTCAGAATCCTATTTTGACTCTGCACCATTGATTCCACTATTATTAATGATAAATAATGGAATAATTCCTTCATATTCATAGAGATAGGGGACATAATTCACATGGATATAGTAAGTCTCGCTTGGGCTGCTTTAATGGTAGTCTTTACATTTTCCCTTTCACTCGTAGTATGGGGAAGAAGTGGACTCTAGGGGTACTACTAATTGATAATTGAGTTGAGTAATCGAATTGTATCAATTGTTTAATAGATCATTCTGCGAAGACTAAAAAAAAAATATACCCATTTCAAAAATTCTACCAGAATCCAGTAATATATGAATAAGAACCCTTCGATCAAACAAAGATTTCAATGATTTGATTCCCATGTTCGTATTTCCAAACTGAACACACATGATAGGAAATGGAAATTTTTTCCAACCGAATTCTTCCTAAATATTCTATTTCGATGAACCGGCCCTTACCAGAATTATGGATATTACAATGAGGAGCAACCAACCCCTTATTTTTTTTTTCCTTTTATATAATTTATATAATATATGCCCATACTATTCTTCCTACATTGATTGTTTCGATAGATCTCGGGATCCATATTGAAAATAATCAGAAACTTAGGAATTAGAAGAGTTGACGTTCGATTATTTCAGATTGATCGGAATCAATACAAATGGATGTAGCGAAGAAATAGAATTGGAGTGCTATTTACATGTAGACATATGTAGATACATATTATAGATTGATCCATATCAAGTACATATCTTTATACAACTTTATACAATACAATAATAGATAGTGTGGTAGAAAGGTTCATATAGTTCTTTCTACCATACTATCTCATATACTGCTGACTCCAATCCACTCATTTCATTTAAGACTTGGGATTTGAATCCCTTTCATTTCTTCAACCATTGATAAGAACTAATAAGTCAAGTTTCATTCAAATTAATCATTTTGACTGACTGTTTTTACGTAGATGATAAGTAAAAAAGCAGTAGGAACTAGAATGAACAGCGCAGTAGCAATAAATGCGAGAATATTGACTTCCATAATCTCATTCGTTTTTTTTTTTGTCTTTGCAATAACTCGGGATCTAATCCCATAGAGATAATAAGTCTTTCTCCTGAAAATTCCATGGGATGGATTGCATCCTGATGATACTGAATCGGATCAATATCATGAATAACAATATCTGATCTATCAAATCGGATTCATCGTCGAGAATTGAATAGTATAACATAGGAAGATCCTTTATCCATACCGAATCCAAAATGGGATTCCTGATTCAATCAAGAATCCCATTGAATTTCTCATTTCCACTCTTTCTTTTCTATAACCTACCGTCTTCCTTATACAATCATCTGATGAGGTATTATCTAACCGGTGTTCCATTGGTCACAGACCTAAACAGTAGGAGTGAAATGGAAAAAAGGATGAGTTAAGTTCTAAGCGAAGTTTTTGTGATGATCTAATCTTCTTGGGAGACAGAGAAGTGTGATAAAAATGGGTCCCGGTATAAAAAAAAGATCGAATATTCCGATAAATTCACTATTTTATTTATTGATTTTGTTCTTTCTTCGATGGGGTAAAATAGGAAGAAAAAAATCTATTCATTCCTTCCCTCCCTAGAACAAGAAAAGAGAGGCGGATCTTTGTTTGATCTTTTATTATCCTCTTTCCTTGGATTGAGGACTGAGACACATACATCAAAAAGAAAGTATGCAATTCAAATGAGATAGATAAATTGTTTTCAATTCGTAATTGAGGTTACACAAAATCGGAGTTAGAAAAGGGGGTAGGTTTCATCTGAAAAGTACTCTGTCGCTGTCGGGGTAACTATATTCTATATTAAGTTAATTGTGTATCGTACAATAAACGAATACAATTTGTGTATGTGTTCCCAGAAAACATATGGGTACTCTATTTCATTCCATTGATCAGGAGCAATCGAAAAAGCCAGACCAGTACAGTCTCTCTTGGAATCCTAAATATGGTGATACCACCGATCAATTCAATCTACATATGTCTCTCTCCCATCAATCGGTACTAGTTGAAGTAATTGAAATTACCGTATTTGTCCGATGAGAAATGCGAAACGAAAAACGAAAGAAATAAGGTCCACCGCTGAGAATTCAATTCTGCCCCTTGCCCCCCCTTCACAGAAAATGAAGAGATGAATTGATGGATTCATCGGATTCTAGGTCGGGACTGACGGGGCTCGAACCCGCAGCTTCCGCCTTGACAGGGCGGTGCTCTGACCGATTGAACTACAATCCCAGGGAAATGAGTTATACAGCATACATATTCTCATACATATTCTTATAATTTCTTTATATTTATAATTGCCGTGTTTTACCAGAAACACGAATTGATATTCACATGGATATGAACTATAGTGAGAGTGACACGGATTACTAGTAATCCTGTGGTTATTGCCACATCGATTGATAAGATAATCAATCTTTCAATGAAGAAAAAGGACTCTTTTTTTCTTTACTCCTTCTTATATTTACAGATTATTAATCTCGATCGTTAGAAAGATCAGAACGCGTGGGAACAAACGAACAAAGAAATAGGGATATAGCAGAAAAAATGGACTATTTATTCCTCTATATCAGGCATTTCTGGAGGACAAATTGGTTATATCATCCCCATGGATCGGCGAATTATTGGGCCGAGCTGGATTTGAACCAGCGTAGACATATCGCCAACGAATTTACAGTCCGTCCCCATTAACCGCTCGGGCATCGACCCAGGAAGAATCAATTCTAGGCTTATTGATAATCCATGATCAACTTCCTTTCGTAATACCCTACCCCCAGGGGAAGTCGAATCCCCGCTGCCTCCTTGAAAGAGAGATGTCCTGAACCGCTAGACGATAGGGGCATACCTGCCCGATCGCCATCATATTATGCTCATAGTATGAGCAGTTTTTTGGAATTGTCAATATAATGTAATGGCATGACTAGATCCGAAGAATCTTTCTTGCTTCCACAATTACATAGAATTTTTTGATTGTTCATTCATGAACCATCATATATATATGACGAAGTATAGGATCCCCTCAGCGGGGATTTGTCCGACAAAAAAAAGTCAAACCCCCTTTCTTCAATTTTCACTCATTGATTCGCTCATCGTTAAGACGAGATATGCCTCACTAACACTAAGCCAGGAAATTCAGAAATGATAGAATTTTTTTTTGATTGATTCAAAAAGGTGATGTAGAACTCGTAAATCTGGGAAGGGATTGACAAGTAATCGAAAAGATTCTTTTTTTCTATAAGAATTCAGTTCAGGGTACGAGTCGAATCCTTCATCACATGATTCGATGAAATATTTTGGATCTATGTCGGATTGGTACATGTATCAATCAAGTGAATCTCGCCTCGATGGGTCAATAAAAGCAAAGCAATTAGGAGCGAAACAATTCATTGCATTGATATTTCTCAAATATAAATAATCATTTGATTTGACCCTAGAACTTCCTAGGTAAATCAAATGGCTTGTTCTTGAATGAGCCCCCTATGCATACATGTATATATGTACATATAGTCTATACATAGATACATGCAATAGACTCATAGTGGTTAGTGGCCTCTTCATGAATTGAAGAAAATGGCCCTTTTAACTCAGTGGTAGAGTAACGCCATGGTAAGGCGTAAGTCATCGGTTCAAATCCGATAAAGGGCTTTTTCCACGAAGCTCCCGCCTTAGTCTTCATTTTTCATCGGAGAATAGAGATATTATTGATATTTGTAATAAAAACAAGGTAAACGGACCGCATAATGAGTTATCATTCTAATGAGTTATAGGTATAAAGTTGAGCATTTGTTCATTATGATAATAAGGAATCCCACTTATTAGGAGGACTACTATGTCACTACAGGCTATACTCCTCCTCATGTTTCATTATTTATATTTTTGGTCCCGGGACATGGATATTCAAGATAATACCCAATCTCAATTATGAATCGACAAACCAAAGTTTTACTACTTCTCCATTGTTCCAATTAAATCCATCGGAAAAATTAGAAATCAAGAAAAGAAAAAGTAAGTGGACCTGACCCATTGAATCATGACTATATCAGCTATTCTGATATTCAAATTGGATAGAGATAAAATTGTAGAAGCGGACCCTTTTTTTTATTTCCTTGGACCACGCAAGAATTTGTCGATATTTCCGATTGAATCTTCTTGTTCCTGGATGCTCCATAGGAATAAATCGCTATTCCCTTCCTCCACAGAGAAACCATTTATTCCGAGTCACAAGAGCAATATATTTTTCAATATCTTTCTTTGATTCCAGAAAAAGATCAGTTTATATCTATATAGGATTTCGATATAGATATCAGATCATGGCTTCATGTACCAAATATTTACATATTGATGCATCAGAAATTTTTGTTCCGCCAATGCAATGGAGAGCGAATGCGAGAAAGGGACTTTCATTTAAGTCTCCTATTATTTAATATTTAATTTAGGGACATGGACAAAAAAATAGGGAATTTTCCTTTTTTTTCTGCCGGATAAAGGTAAAGTAAAGAGGGAAATATTCGAAGTTTCTTTTTTTTTGGTTCGACCCGTGAAAAGATATACTCTGGAATTTTCGATTCATTCGAAAGAAATATAATAAAGAAGACAATAACAAACAAAAAAGAATCCAAAAAAAGGAAAGAGTAATAAATTATATATATATATA